GTAAGCAGTCTTCTCCGCTTGAGAGGGAAAGACAGCTGCTCTGTGAACAACCCTAGTTGCTGGTCCTGCCGGAGCAGGACACACATAAAAAATAGAAATAGCAAAAAAAGCAGAAAGAAGGAAGAGAAAGGAGGTGTTGGTCGACAGCATCCTTGCGCTTTCTGTTTGCACAGTAGTGTTGGTATAATTCGATAGAAAGAAAGCTCGCATTATTTATTAAATAAAGAAGATTGAGGAAGGAATTAGAGTTTAAGAAAGACTCGCGAACGTAGGAGTCAGGAAAGAGGCTATGGAACTAGGGGTCAGCTTTAGGTTAGACCATCTTTGAAGAGATTTCGTGTCAAGCTGCTATAATTAGTGATAAAACGATTATTGACAGCGCCGAGCACGAAAAGAAAGAGAATCCTTTTTGATTTTGAAATGAGGATGTTGAAGATTTCTTCACATCTTTATTAGAGCAAGCAAGGGTTGATCGAGCTTCCCGACCCTAAGAGACCGGATGAGGTGGGACGAGTAGGAGATCCCCAATACTGCTAATTTAATCGGGTTATTAGTCATTCGATAGAAAATTGTTGGGTTCAACAAAATCAGATCCAAAAGTTCAACAATGATGGTGTCATTGAAATAGACCCTCCTAAGCAATCTGTGGTCACCTCAAATCTGGTATTTGTAATAGTTGGAGATATTCTTTGACCGATAGCTGAGATCTCGCCAAGCCTAGCCTACTATACATTATCATATGGTTTCGCGGGCACGTCCAACCGTACCTTGCCACTTGACTGTTCAAAGTATAAAAGCCGGTCAATAAGACAGATCCGGATCCTAGTGCTTTCGATCGCTAACAAGCATGGGACAGACTCCCAACAAGCAACTCCAAGAGCTCAAGCCTTAGTAAGGCGCATCCTCATTGCCTCGATCCTTCAGTTAGCTTGCCAAAGCAATTACTGGAAACTATTCCATAGCCTATAAAGAAATAAGTAAGGTGGCACTTTTATTAAGACGTTTGGGAATAGAAAGACTGCGAATGAGAAGCAAAAGATAAAGCACGGAGAGCAGGAACCAGCTCTTTGAGAGGCAATCAATCCGGGAATACAGTATCGGAGTTTATAACTACTCGACAAAGACGGCATCTAATATAGGAATGCGGTATGATTAGCGAAGTTCAAAAGTATAGGTCTTCGAATCTGATAAGATTGACTTCGGAAAGTGGGGAAGCTACTAGACCAAGAATGGGTTGTGCAATGGAAGAGGAATGTTAGCACCGTTTGACGCTATGTATTCTCCAGCACAAAAGAGAGCTCTCTTTGAAGGAAGAATGCGCTCTTAGTAGTAATCCTATCCTATGCAGAAGACGATCTGCGGCATTCAACTGAATGAAGATGGCATGAGATTGCTGCTCTCCTTGCTTAGCTTGTGGGAAACTAGCTCAACTAAGAGCAGCCTTACCCTTATATATGATGCTATGTCCGAGAATCTAAGATCAGACTTGCCTTTCTGACTGTCTTACTTAAGCGCCCTTGGTTCCTTACGGTGAGGAATTGCTTTTTCTCTCCTGATTGGGCTCTTCCTCATCAATCTTCTGCAGCTTCTCTTTCAGCCTGGTCTACAATCAACACTTTTTGCTTCTGGTCTGATCTTCATCAGCAGCGGCTTTGGCAGTCGTTCCTGAGTTGCCCATTGGGAAATCCCCTTGAATAAAACCCTAAATGATAATTGAGCTTTAGAGTGAACCCTTTAATCTGAATTCCCTAACAGATGGTTTCCAAGATGGAGACTGGACTGGTCTCCTCTCCAAGGTTTGAGATCGCTAAATAGCGTCGTGGGCTAGTCCATGAGAAGTAGGCGATGATCCCTCAAATGGTTCTTATTTCCCCTTGGTCAGAAGTTTGCTTCACTCATTGTTATTAGTCTTTATTGTGAATGCTCACTTTCTCTGGGTTAGTGTTCGGAAAGTGTTCACTTGACCGCCTTGTCCGCTTACTGTATCGCTTTCACGCTACTGTAATGGGCATGCTCTCAATCATTTGCATTGATTGGCACCTTTAGTCTGGCATGATAGTTCTGTGTACCAACCTTGCTACGTAAGAGAGACCGACATGCAAGCGATTACAGCTAGCCTCCAACTCTGCCTTACCAGTAGAGCTAGGGAGGAAGCCAATGATAGCTCTGACCCCTTTCGGATTGGCTCCCCGATCGGATAGGAACTATGCTTTGGTCTGTAGGCACCTCGGCCGTCGTTACGCGGGAAGCTTCATGCTCTTCCTCCGAAAGTACGGAGACGGTAAACTGGGCTCCATGCACCTGGCTTTGTTGCTCAGGGGGAGTCTGGACTAGTTTTTCGTCTGAAGAAAGATTGATATGGTTTGAAGCAATCTCCTCGGGCATGGTTTGGTAGATTCAGTGAGGTGCTTATTTATTTTGGTCTTCGTAGATGTGGAGTTGATCACTCTGTTTTCTATCGCCATTCTACAGCTGGTCAAAGATTTTGGATTGTGTATGTGGATGACATTGTAATCACAGGAGATGATAGTGATGGCACACAGCAGTACAAATTGTTCCTGCAGAGTCAGTTCCAAACTCAAGATTTGGGACAATTGAAGTACTCTTTTGGTATTGAGGTAGCCAGATCTCAATCAGGTATTTACCTATCTCAGAGAAAGTATGTTCTTGACCTGCAACATGAGACAGGGATGTTGGGATCCAAGCCAGTCGATACACCTATGGATCAACATACTAAACTGATAGCTCATCAGGATGAGTTGTTATCAGATCCAGGCAGATAGAGAAGGTTGGTTGAAAAGTTGAACTATTGAACTGTTACCAGACTACCCTGACAGTTCAGAATCTAAGGGACATTAGTTCCCAATACAGACCCCAGATCATTTGTCTTCTGGAAACTCGAATGAAAGCTTCTGGCGTGGAGAGAATAAGATGGAGACTCCGGTATTCAAAGGCTCTTGTTATTGAACCAATTGGGTTGTCGGGTGGTATGTCCTCTGGCAGGCTAGCCTAAATATTGATAGTTGTGAAGCATCACAGAACTTTGTGGATGTGCAAAAATGGTGATCAGATCAAATAAAGTACGTTCGTGCCAGTCCGGGTAAAGCTACTACAATGAAGAGACACCCAGGCTAGCTTCTTTCCGAGATGAAGACCAGCCCAACTTCTCTACTTCAGGTAGTCGAAGACTGGTGGGACGACAGAAAAAGAGCAGAGTTTGTCCCGGAAAATGAAAGCGTCTCATAGTTCACACATTTGATCGATTCAAACCTGCTGCTTAAAGAGCTGCTTGCTACCACTTTGTAATAATATATATTTAGAATAAAATAGCCCAAGACAGCTGTGGCATGCCCTGTTTACAGCTGCAACTCCTCTTCTGTCTTTCCGTCATCTCAACCTCGCACCTAAGCATCACGTTCCTAGGGACAGAGACCTTAAAGCTCTAAGGCTCTCATAGTAATGCCAGCATGGTTACATCTAACTGCCTACTGGGCAAGCTTCAACTTCAAAGTCACCTTCTTTGGCACCAGCCCAAAGGAGTAGGAGCATTAGCACTGGGAAAAGATTGAATCGATCCAGCTCTGGTAACAAAGCAGTAGGGGTATTTTATTTTATTAGAAAGAAGGCCTTTTAGGCCCGCTAGCTAGGTTGATTATATTAAAAGGTGGTTTACAGCTAGGGGGTTCACACGAGGGATCTTGCTAAAGGAAACGGGACAGATAGGCCATCTGAGGCTGCTGCTTATTCTTAATATCCCATCGAGCAAGAGAAATGGGTGCATAGGAAAGCAATACCCCGGTTGCAAAGAGAGGTTGCTACTGAGCACTGCCCTGGGAACAGGATTGGGAAAGAAAGAATTTCTTGTTTCGGGAAGAGAATCGGGATAGCGGAATGCCTGTCTAAGGGGGTACCGGGAGGATAGGAAAATACTTAATAATAGATAGGCACACTAGAAAGAAAGCCCTGGGTGAAGAGAAGAGTGCGTCCCGTCCCCATTGGGTAGAGAATTAAGAGGCAGAACCTGGAGATGAACCAATGAATGACTATATAAGTTAGATAGTATGCAGGATGGAACCACCTTTTAGGGTACAAAACCGATTCTCTTATATAAAAGGGGTTCGTGAATAAGATGTCCTGCGCTCGGACTTAGAGTGAGAGTGACCCCGATAAAGCAGACAACCTGGAGGGAATTCCCCAAAAGGCTGCCAGGAAGGAAAAAGTAACTCACTACTCCGAACAGTCTTGAGCCCCTAAGGGGGAATAACTAAGACGACACAAAAGCTGTTACGCCATTGTATGTTCCATGTTGACCGTCAAAAAACTCGCTGAAAAACGGGATGGGCTAAGACAAAGCAAAGAACAACTATGTAAGTCAGCCAACGCCGGTAGTAGGTGCATTAAATTAAGGTAAGATAGTTTTTTTATCATTCGTCGACTTTCCTCTTTCAAAGTGAATCTAGGGTTTTTGTCTGGCTACATTAAAGCCAACTAAGCCCGTAACGTAAGACACCTAATCGTTCCACCTTGTAGGCGACGAATGCTTAGAACATCTAAGAGACGAATGGCCGCTCATGTTGAGCGAAGTCTCTCCCTATTAGGTAGTAGGGGGCTCAAAGGGAAGATGAACTTGCTAAGCCAGGCGGCATAGAAACCTATCCGGGGGAAAAGTGGATCTCCTGTTACTTTTGTTCGGAAGTATGTGATCCATTAATCCAACATCGTTTTCTTGGCTACCTTATCGTATGCAGCCTGATGAGCGTCGGCTAACCGCGAGAGTAGTTCTTGTTCAGTACCTTTCACAAGACTCCGTAGCCAGACTTGACTCTTTTAGGCAAATTACGAAGCACATGGGCGTCCTCGGCAGTGAATGTGATTCACCCCATCTCATTATGTTTGTGCTGCTTTCTGAGCACCATAGGCTGCTCATCGCCTCTACCTCTAAGGTGTGCTGATCTGAGGATACTTCTTCTAAAGTGCCAAGGTCTCTCGAGCCTCCTCCC